AGCGTCTACCAATTTCGCCATATCCCCCTACTTACTTTGTAAGTAGGATATCATTATCCTAACTTTTTTATTTCAGTTATATTATGATTCAATATACACTCAATATATTTTCTTGATTCATACATAGCATATATATAGTATATTATACTACATATATAGTATATATAGGCTTAATAGTATTATTCTAGGTATATATATTTTTTACCTAATTTTTATTATTTTTAGCGGTCAATTTTGAATACTTGAACGATCGATTCTTTTGTTTTTGTGTTAGTCCTTATCGAACGAAAAATAACTAAAAGGAATTTGAATTATTCTATATATTGAATAATTAAATATCTCTAACAAATCTAATGGCTATAACTAAAAATTCCCTTTTTAATAAAAAAACAATTTAAACTGAACGAATTTAAATAAATTCGTTTAATTTTTCGATTTTATATTTCTAGATATTTAAAATTTTAAATCGACTCCGCTAATTTATTTAAAGTTATTTGTTTCAATTATGTAATAAAAATTGAACCCAATTAAAGGTTTTTTAAAAAAAATTAGATTACTAAATCTAAATATAGTATAGGAAAAACCATTAAAAAAAATCTTACTATCTAATTAAAATATCGATAATCATATATTTGATAAAAGAAAAGGATCCAATTAGAAATTAATTGTTATGTGACGAGTTAATAGCGAAAATTCCTGTAGTTTACTAAACTCCTGTATGTATACAATTTATATTATGTGAGCCCACTTAGCTCAGAGGTTAGAGCATCGCATTTGTAATGCGATGGTCATCGGTTCGACTCCGATAGCGGGCTTTTCTCCATCTGTTTGATTTTTTTCATAGTGGAAAATGTGAAATCAAATAAATTGAAAAGGCTTCTTATACTTTTACCAAATGGCACCCTTGTAGTATCTCCTAAGAAATTATAATAAAAAAAGAATTGAAGGAGTTTTTTCTATGTCCACTAAATCAATCAAGAAAAAAACCCTTACTTTTTTTGATGTTTATATTCTTATTAGAATAATTTCTATTAATATGATAAAAAAAATATGTTTTAAGAGTTTTTAGTATTTACTCGTTTTATATTATTTAATCTAAATACGATAAATTAGATATATAATCTATTAAGGCCAGGATATTAAGAGAATTCATCTAATTATTCTTTCTAGTATAAAATTTCAATAAATTTTTATCAATTTTTTATTGAATTTACATTTTATGTTGTATTTTTCTTTTTTTATATTTATTCTTTAGTTTAATTTCATATTTCATTTCGGTTTATGCAACTTCATAAGGAGTCTTTATGTCGCGTTACAGAGGACCACGTTTCAAAAAAATACGTCGTCTGGGTGCTTTACCGGGACTAACAACTAAAAAGCCTAGAACAGGAAACGATTTTAGAAACCAATTACGCCCCGGTAAAAAATCTCAATATCGTATTCGTTTAGAAGAAAAACAAAAATTACGCTTTCATTATGGTCTTACAGAACAACAATTACTTAAATACGTTCATATCGCCGGAAAAGCAAAAGGGTCCACAGGTCAAGTTTTACTACAATTGCTTGAAATGCGGTTGGATAACATCCTTTTTAGATTAGGTCTAACTTCGACTATTCCTCAAGCCCGCCAATTGGTTAACCATAGACATATTTTAGTTAATGGTGGTATAGTAGATATACCAAGTTATCGCTGCAAACCCCGCGATATTATTATCGTGAGAGATAAACAAAAATCTAAGTCTCTGGTTCAAAAGTATATTGATTCATCCTCCCGTGAGGAATTGCCAAAACATTTGACCCTTCATCCATTCCAATATAAAGGATCGGTCAATGAAATACTAGATAGTAAATGGGTCGGTTTGAAAATAAATGAATTGCTGGTTGTAGAATATTATTCTCGTCAGACTTAAATCTAACTAAAATAAGAAGAATTTGGACAATTTTACCCTCCCTTTACACCCATATAAAGAGTAAGGGGTTTTTCCGAGGATTTTTTCCTGTTCATGTCTCGTATCATAGATTGATACGGAGGTTTTAATTCCTTGTCCATTCTTTCTAGTATTTTAAATATTATAGCAATTGGGATTAGGAATAGCGAAAATATATCCAAGAAAGCCCTAACTGTTGCAATAATTAATCGTGTATTTTATTTGAGATATTGCGTTTAATAACATTAACGTTATTGAATTAGGTGACGGGTACGGAAAGAGAGGGATTCGAACCCTCGGTAAACAAAAGCCTACATAGCATTTCCAATGCTACGCCTTGAACCACTCGGCCATCTCTCCTACATAATGATAAAGTTGCTAATAAATCGAAAAAATAGTTTTGGTTTTTGGATAAAAGCATACACTCTATTTTAACTAAAAAAAGGGAAAAAACTTTTTAAAATCTTAGTCGAGGCTAGGTAAATTAGATAATTTTGTGGGACAAATTGTAAAAAAAAAGCATTTATTCGTGTCATGTTTACGAAGATGGGACTCCTTATTTTATTTTTTAAAAATTGTCTACCGGATTAAATAAATTAGTTGGACCCACTTCACCGATTGCTCATTTTTTTATACTATTTTTAATGGCGCTTTTTAGATCATTTTTTAGTTTAGACCTTTATTCTATTTTATTTTCATCCATGATAGAGCAATTATTCAACTCTTTTTCCTCTTTGGATCATAATTTACTCAAAACTTCTTGAATTTTCCTACAGCTTCAAATAAATTCGGTAATTCTTCAACTTTGATGCAATCTAAAAATTTTCCAATATTTTTAATACAACTATATTTTCATTTCAATAAAATCTAACCGTTCTCAATATTTATTAGTTTTTATGGATTCCTGCAAAAAAGAATTTGAGTTTGAGTAGAAGTTTAATTTTACTGAGTCTGGTTTTATGTTATTTTGTATTGGAAAATTCCTTTAATTGTGGGATTATTTTCTCACGAAGGGAATTAAAATAAATTATAGCATGAATTTCTGCCTATGTCTAGATCTGGAATAACTGGAAATTTTATTGATAAGACCTTCTCTATTGTAGCCAATATATTATTACGAATAATTCCGACAACTTCGGGGGAGAAGGAGGCATTCGCTTATTACAGAGATGGTGCGATTTGATTCTTTTTTTTAGTTATTTTCTACTTTATCTTTAATTTTTAGAATTAAATTTATTTATATTTTTTAATGTTCTTAGGAGAAAGTAGCATGATACTTATTCGAGATATAAGGAATAAAAATTATTTGAAATAAATCTACGCTTGTTGAAGGTGAAGTTTGTAAATAAATCAAGCCCTTCTGTCGTGTATCCCCGATTAATGCAACCTCAAATGCTTTAATTGTTGATTATAAGTATTGAGCGAAAGGTTACACCTATGCTTGTGTTAGGTCAAACCTCCTCCACTAGTACTAATAGGAGGCATAGAGGAAGAGGCACTACTTTTTGGAATCAACAACAGGAAAACTTTGTTATAAATTAGACTTTTTCCTTATGAGGATCAGGACTCGCAAGAATGGTTGGGACAACAAACACCCATCTCGTTCGTGTTTGGATACCCGTATAACCATAGAAAACTGTTGAAGTGACTAATTCCTGAAAATTACGCGGCATTTAGACAAAAAAATTGCAGGAGTCACCCCTTTTTTATCTAGTATCAACAGATTTGATGTTGAGGAAAAATCTTTTACAAAAAGGTTGGTTAGAGATTTCTTGTAAAAACACCAGCCCCACTTAGTTTATAATGAGAAAATTTCAATCTTTTTTGATTCCATGTATTAGTTTCATTATGTACATAAAGGAGGAGCCGTATGAGATGAAAATCTCATGTACGGTTCTGAAACGGAGATTTTTTGAATCGAATGACGACCGTAACGGATGTCGGCTCAATCCGAAGGAAATTATGCGGAAGCTTTACAGAATTATTATGAAGCTATGCGACTAGAAATTGATCCCTATGACCGAAGTTATATACTTTATAACATAGGCCTTATCCACACAAGAAACGGAGACCATACAAAAGCTTTGGAATATTATTTTCGTGCACTAGAGCGAAACCCATTCTTACCACAAGCCTTTAATAATATGGCCGTGATCTGTCATTACGTGCGACTATCTCCACTATAGAAATAAAAAAGGAAAAAGAACATAAAAATACTAGAAAAACCAAATATAGGCTTTCTACATATGTATCGTCCACAACAACGATTTTTATCAGCTGTAGCAACCAAATTAACTTCATAAAATTTTAAGAAGAAATAGGAATGCCTAGATACTTTTATTCGATGGATAAAGGATCTAATTGATAGAGGAAGCGCCGTAAAGATCAATTCGCGAGGTTTTGGGACAATATAATAAAAAACCTGCTTATTTATGTCTATGTCATGATATGAAATAAAAGTTAGGAATCCACTTCTGTAATAGAGTGGATCCCCTAAGGTATTGAGCAGCGGTGTAGCATCAGATCCCAAAGATAGTAAGCCTTTCTTATAAAAGAAAGTCTTTTTCACGGATTCTATAATAAATATCGTTATATATTAAACCGAGATAGTTACCTTTTTAGAAAACTCTACTGATGGCGGAAATGCCTCTACTTTAATAAAGGCGGGAGAAAAGATAAAACTGAGTAAATTAGTAATCAAAATTCCAGTTTGAAACTCATAACTTCTTGTTCTTTTGGTATAAAAAATGTGATGGATCCACGAGAATTCTCATTTAATTATATTTAATTATATATGGTAGATTAAAAAAACGTACACCAAAAGAGCTTGACCGTTGAGCCGTATGAGGTCGGAAACTCTCAAGTACGGTTCTAAGGGAAGGAATTTACCCCCTATTCCGACCGGGGAGAACAGGCCATTCGACAAGGAGATTCTGAAATTGCGGAGGCTTGGTTCGCTCAAGCTGCCGAATATTGGAAACAAGCTCTAGCGCTTACTCCGGGTAATTATATTGAAGCGCAAAATTGGTTGAAGATCACAAGGCGTTTCGAATAAGAACGCCTTTTTAATTT